CCCGCATCAATTGCCAATTCCTGATCATTGAGATTCACGGATAATTCAGATTAATATTTAGGGATAGATCTTACCTCTCTTTTTATTCCCTAAAACAAATCAAAATGATTGAAGTTTTTCTATTTGGAATCGTCTTAGGTCTAATTCCTATTACTTTAACAGGTTTATTTGTAACTGCATATTTACAATACAGACGCGGTGATCAGTTGGACCTTTGATTGAGTAACATCTCTTTTTTTGATTGACCTCCTCCTTGTAGGAGGTCAATTTTCAGTTGCAATTCTACTTTGTTTTGTGAAATTATTTCGTTGTAATTCGACATAACATAAACAGAATCACGCTCTGTAGGATTTGAACCTACGACATCGGGTTTTGGAGACCCGCGTTCTACCGAACTGAACTAAGAGCGCTTTCTTATATCCTATAACAGTATATAAAATTGTAAAGAAAAGGATTTTTTTACCCCCGGGGTTTATTGTGTAAATATAGTATGTAAAAATGAAAAATTATGTCCAAAAATTCCCGATCTTATTCAATGAATACCTCGTAACTGTCCATAGGAGAAAGAATAGGTAGGGATGACAGGATTTGAACCCGTGACATTTTGTACCCAAAACAAACGCGCTACCAAGCTGCGCTACATCCCTTTTTAAAATTGTTGTACAGTGTCATTGTATAAAATCCATGTCTTTTTTCCACATCCTTCTTTTTTGCTCTATCTATATAGGTAGAGAATGTTCTTGTCATTTTTTTTAGGGGGCGGCAAAATCTAATCTGTTGGGTTATTGTACATATGCATTTTAGTTAGTAACTACTAATTTCATTTCAAGCAAAAACAAATGATCTTGAACTAAAAGATCGGGTTATATATTATCTATGTATTAGAATATCGAACTAGGACTATATATGTATTACAATATACAATACTACAAATAAAGAATTAAAATAAATACGAAAAAGAAATATATATAAAATAAAATAAGAAGGAGGATTTTCAATGCGAGATATAAAAACATATCTCTCAACGGCACCTGTGCTAACCATTCTATGGTTTGGGTCTTTAGCAGGTCTATTGATAGAAATTAATCGTTTATTTCCAGATGCCTTGTCATTCCCATTTTTTTCATCCTGATTGAATTATTTTATTGATCTGTGAATAAATGAAGAAGATTTGAGATACAATTCTACGTAACATAGCTCCAATTTCGCTTCCTTTCCTAAAAAAAAGAAAGAGAAAGAGTGTATCGAACCTCAGTCAAAATACAGTGAATCTACGATAGAATTTGGGGGAAAAGAAGTGGAAATGTGGATCCAGTCTAGGGGCAGTTCTACAAAATTCTAACATAGAAAGAATAAAATACTGAGATTAGGATGGGAAGAATTCCTAGTTAGAAAAAATTGTAATAATTAATTATTATGATATTATTAATATTATTCTATTAATGAAATAGTTATACTAATTAATAGTAATTCTATTTTAGATTATAGTGCTTTGAAGTCATTCGAATTATAATAATTTGAAAAAGAAAATATTTATGAATTCCATTTCTAGTTAGTAACTTTTCTTAATACAGATATAGAATCTAGATTCTATTTTTATTTTCTTTGGTTCGGGTCAAAAAGAAAATGAAGAGAGTTCTAAAGTGAAGTCGATCCAAAATAAAAAAAAAAAAAAAGGAGGTTCATGGATAAGGGTAAAGATATAAGAATTCTAGTTATTTTGGAATGTACCTGTTGTGTTCAACAGGGTGTCAATAAAGAATCGCCGGGCATTTCTAGATATATAACTCAAAAGAATCGACACAATACACCCAATAGGTTAGAATTGAGAAAATTTTGTCAATATTGTAAAAAGTATACGATTCATGGGGAAATAAATAAATAGATGGAATGTCATGCTTGTGTGATTTTTCCAAGTAGCGGGAAGAGTAAGAACTTTACATCTTAACATATATAATACAAACCAAATTATATTTTGGTCGAATATTAAATGAATAAGAAAAAAAAATAGAATTCTATTTTATAGATTATTTTATATATAAGGAATAAACAAACAAGGGATAAGCAAACCATGGATAAATCCAAACAACCTTTTCGTAAATCCAAGCGATCTTTTCGTAGGCGTTTACCCCCAATTGGATCGGGGGATCGAATCGATTATAGAAACATGAGTTTAATTAGTCGATTTCTTAGTGAACAAGGAAAGATCTTATCTAGACGGGCGAATAGGTTGACCTTGAAACAACAGCGATTAATTACTATCGCTATAAAACAAGCTCGTATTTTATCTTCGTTACCTTTTCGTAATAATGAGAAACAATTGGAGAGAGTGGAGTCGATCCCTAGAACTACTGGTCCTAGAACCAAAAATAAATAGATATACTCCTCAAAACTCCAATTGGAACTCAAGTTTAATGTTTTGCTCGGAAAAACTAGAATCCAGATTTGATTATTTTATTATAAAAAAGGAAAAATGGGGAAGAAATCTTTTTTCTTGAAAGATGTTCGTTTATTCCTACTACTCAAATCTTAATTTATTTTTCTTCTATATTCCCGGAGTCCATTCTCCGGGAAATCCTTTTTCAATCATTCTTGTTTACCATATTGTATAATAGATTCTATTAAGATTCCTTTATCTTATTTGTATTTTATTTTTGATTGATGGTTTTATTTGAAATAATATCAAAACAATTCTTATTTGATAGGGCTATTTGCGCAAGTATTTTACGATTCAGAAGCAATTGTCTCTTGTACAGATTGTGGATGAATAGGTTATAACTATAGAATAACCTATCCTCACGAGTTACCGCATTTATCCGAGTGATCCACAAACGACGAAAATCTCTCTTTTTCCTGCTCCTATCTCGATGAGAGGAAACCAAAGATCTCATTCTTTGTTGAGTAGTCGTTCGAGTAAGTCTTGAATGAGCCCCTATAAAGGTTGATGCAAATAAACGAATTTTTTTTCGACGTCTCCGAGCTGTATATCCTCGTTTAACTCTGGTCATTGAATCAAATGAAACTTTCTTGAATAACTAATTGATTTCTCTTCTTTCAGTCATCCTTTTCCTCCGGTCGATTAATAACAAAACGGATTCTTCCGATATATAAAATATAAATTCCAATGGCTTTTGCGACTATGACCTTCCCGACCACAATTTTTTCTTTCTTCAAGGTATCTCGCCTGGAAATAAGAAATTCGACTGCATACTAAATAAAAAAGAATAGTGGGTTTCCTCGTTTATATGGCAACTTCTGAAACGGTGAGGTCCTCTCTATACACCGGAGCCTCTTCTTTCATTTCATCGAATTTTATGGTGAACTTGTATAGTTCACACTTTTAGGCTCTACCCATCCATTTTTCAATTAGAATTCTTTTTTCAATTCTAATTATAAATTAATAGTCCTTTTCACAAAAAAACTATCCATACAGTGACGGCATTTAATTATGAAAGTTGGCTTAGGTAGCTGACCCTGTTAGTCCGTTTTTTCAAGAATAGGAGCATAACCTTTTTCCTCCGCTTAATGGATAACTATTTGTTACCAATGGAGAATTCTTTTTCATCTCAAACGGAGTGATTGGATTTGCACCAATAGAAACCATAAATTCATAACATAATTAGGTAGATGATAGATCTTCATTTTTAGAGAATAGTCAATTAAATGGCCGTCTTCCACTCTATCTATCCTAATTCATTGGTAGTAGTCGTTGATACTGGAAAAAAAAAATTTTTGCATTTCTTCAAACTCATGATCTGAACTGAACGAGTCGCACATACACCCTAGTACATGTTCCTCGACGCTGAGGACATCCTCGAAGAGCGGGAGATTTCGTAACATTTTTTATTGGCTGTCTTGCGTTTCTAATAAGTTGTTTAATGGTTGGCATGGCATGTCTATAGAATCTCATTCTAGATATAATATAGCGTGTTGGCTTAGATCGATCTTAACCTGATGTTTGATAATTATGAATGATTTTTCTATTCACACGAAAATTTCAAATTTTTAAAAGGAATTCGTATATTTATAAGGAATCCCCAGTATTTTCATTTTCGACCGCTACAAGATCAACAATGCCATGAGCTTGGGCTTCTGTTGCTGACATAAAAACATCCCTTTCCATATCTTCGGATATAACCCATAAAGGTTTGCCCGTTCTTTGTACATAAACTCTTGTGAGAGTTTCGCGAAGCTTCAATAGTTCTTCTGCTTCCAGGATAAATTCCCCTGCTTGTGCCTCGTAAAAAGAACTAGCAGGTTGGTGAATCATAACCCTGATTATATTGATATAACATCATGAATGGTTCTTCTATCCATATATCGCACGATTGGGTTAAAGTAAGGGGGAATCAAAATAACAATAAAAAATAGAATGAAACAACCGTACGGGCATCTTTTGTACATTGCATACGGCTCTGCAATGGAATTTATTTTTCGTGATAGAAGAAATTCTATCGAAAAGAATAAATAGAATCCATCCGATCCAAATCGTCAAATGATCCATTTACCACCCTTCTTTTCGTAGTAGTAAAAAAGATACTATGATGGTTCTGTTGCTTTATATATTTATCTCGTCTGTGGTTTAGCAATCCCAAAGTTTCTTTTTGATACGATCCAAGAAGGATAAAATAATCTTTTTTTTTTCCATTTTTTTGACTCTTTATCTCATAACATAAAAATAAGAAAGATACTTCTGGTGTGGAAGAATAATGGTTTGTGACGCTGAAATTGACTCTTGCTTGACACATAAATCAAATTGGGAATAACCCTTCTTTCATACTACTATCTCGATACAAAATCTCATGTTAGATAGAAAAAAAAAGAAGGGTTTGTTCATATCGAACTCGAAGTGCCATGCTATTATTACTTATTCTTTATTTGATTCATATTAGATACAGCGAAGGCATAGTATTCTTTTTTTTTTTCTCAAATAAAAAAACTCATTGGCGCCAAGCGTGAGGGAATGCTAGACGTTTGGTAATTTCTCCTCCGACCAGAAT